ATCCGCCAGGGCCCAAATAACTCAATTTTCTCCCATGAACGATTTGTGTCAATGGATTAGTTCGATCCAAAACTTGAGATAATGGGTGTAATCCGAAAAAGGATTCATAAGTAGTTGTCAACGGAGTTGCAGTTACCAAATTCTGAGGAGTCGGTATCAATTTATGTTTAATTGCTCCGCCTATAGTTCCCTTAACTACATTTTCTAAACGAGCCAGAGCCAATCCGAACTGGTCTTGTAAAAGATCCGCTACAGAGCGAATACGCTTATTTTTCAAATGATTCATATCATCAAGTGTACCCATTCCAAATTTCATCCCAATCAAATGATCGGCAGCTGCTAATATATCTCGTGGTAACAAAAATATATTGTTCTGAGGTATAGTAAGATTCAGTCTCCAGTTAATATTTCGGCGACCAATCCTTCCTAATTCACACCTTTGGTGAAAGAATTTTTTTTGTAATTCCTTACATAAGGATTCAGAAAATATTGAATCCCCACCTACACAAGAAAATTGTTGATAAAACTCCAAAATAGCATTTTCTTTTGACCCAATTTTTTTTTTCTCCTTATCGGTCAAAAAAGACAAGAAAATTTCAGGGTAGCAAACATTCTCTAGAATTTCTCTTAGATTCGAACCCATAGCTGATGATAGAACTAGAATAGATATTTTCTGTTTCCGACTCACACGAGCCCATATCCTTGCTTTTTTATCAATCTCTAATTCTAACCTGCCTCCCCAATCTGATATTATGGTGCCGGTATAGACCGAAATCCCGTTATGATCCAATTCTGACTGGTAATAGATACCAGGACTTTGCAATATTTGATTGATCACAATTCTGTATATTCCGTTTACTATAGAAGTTCCAAGGGAATTCATTAAAGGAATGTTTCCAATAAAAATTCTTTGTTCTTGCATATTCCTACTGGTTTTCCAAATTAATCCCGCGGATACGTATAATTCAGAAGAATATGTAAGTGATTCATATACAGCATCACGTTCTTTTATCAGAGGTTCTACCAATTGATATGTTTCCACAAATAATTGAAATTCAATTTCTTGATCTATATCTTCAATTTTTGGAAATTTAGAAACTTCTTCTATTAAACCCTGATCAAGAAACCGATAAAATCCTTCAAATTGTATCTGATTAAATCCGGGTATTGTAGATGTTCCCTCTTTTCCATCCCCGAGCATCTTTTTAAAATTTCCCATTTATCCAGTTTATTGCAAAAATGCCATCCCATTTTTCATTCTTCACCGAATCATATCCATAGAATTCGATCTAGCAATAATGGAATTTCTATTCTGTTTACTGAATCACATGAAATTTTATCCAACTTCAGATATATGGAATCTATGAAATACGTATGAACGGAGACTAGATTCAATTGGAATTTTTTATAAGAAAGAGATCAAAATAGAACAGAATTGAGAAATACCACTGGAACTTATGGAGTTTTGTAAAGGCTATAAAAAAAAAAGGAAGTTCATTTTCACCTATGCTATTATATATTCCAATTCGATTGCATACCATAAAAAAATGTATTCATGATTGGATCTGTTCGAACAGATAAACATATAATAAATAGAAAACTTTGGTTTTCAACCACTTTACTTTTTCATGTATTTTAATTTTATTGTTCAAAAAAAGATTTGCCGAAAAGAGATTGATTTTTACCTATTTTGATTTGAATAGACTATTTAGAATCTTATTGAATTGAAGTAGGTAAGAAAGCTTGTATTTTTTTATTTATTCATTTTATTATTTAGTATTAAAAAAAAAAAAAAGAATGCACAGATATATATGTGTCTTTTTCGTCTTTTAGTGCGGTACAGTTCTATGCGGGACAGCACATCCTGTGCTCTATCAAAAATTTACTTTTCTCTTCAATTTATTCAATCAAAAATTTAAATACAAAAATTTATTGAAAATTACTCCTCAAAAGCAGCCTTAGACAGATAAAAAATACCCCATTATAGAGCTATAGCTCTATAACAACGTAACATATGTTCTGGTTCTGGGGTTTACATATACTCATCATTACTGTTATAATTGAAATTGCCGAAGATTGGAAAAAATTCAATATAAATTAGTTCGAATTAGTTCGAAATTGATTTCTAATGATTGTCGTATATTATTAGAAAAAAAAAAAGAAAAATGGAGATTTCAATTCAAAAATGATCATGAATTTACAGTCAATAGTTAATGGTTCTGATTTATACTGGATTCCGTCTTTGGTGACCGAAAATCTATATCTTTTTTTCGGAGTTGAAAAAAAAAACGAGAAAATTTTAATCTAGTTTCTATCGTTTTGGCGATATGGCCGAGTGGTAAGGCGGGGGACTGCAAATCCTTTTTCCCCAGTTCAAATCCGGGTGTCGCCTCAACAAAAGACTTAAAATGCCCTTTTTTATAGACTCTTAATACTTTCTTTTCGTTATTCTAAGCCCCTGGCTCTCGAGTTCGATTCTCTAAACTAAAAAACGAAAGTTTTGCCTATCAGATTCAAGGAAAACTGAAAGTCGTGGAGGGAAATCAGTCAATCTTGAATTTCCACTACTAATACTAATTTAGTTCCATTCACTGAGTTTTTAATTAGATTGGATAGCCCGAGAGTAAATAAAATTGATAGTTTTGCAAAGGACCTAAAATACTTTGTCTATAGACTCATGAAAGTCTCGGAATGCTCAGGACATTCAATCAATATTAGATTAGATGGAGAATTTCCTTCTATTTGACTTCCAAAAATCCAATACGATAAAAAAAGTCTTCTTCGTTCTACATGTGAGTAAGATTACTTCTAAAAGTATCCGTTTGCTTGTGTTTACATCTTGGCGATTCTACTACAAATTCTATAACTATAATAAGAATAACTCATTATATTATAAGTGGATCTTTTGGAGTAGTTGATCAAGGGTGCCCAACCTCTCCCTTTTTTTTGACTCTGCACCAGTGATTTCACTATTATTACTGAACAATAATGGAATAGTTTCTTCATATTCATAGAAATAGGGGACAGAATTCACATGGATATAGTAAGTCTCGCATGGGCTGCTTTAATGGTAGTTTTTACATTTTCCCTCTCCCTTGTAGTGTGGGGAAGAAGTGGACTCTAGAAGTACTCCTAATTGCGTTAAGAATAAAACTCTATCAATTTGTATTAATTGTTTGAGTTTTAGAGATCGTTCGGCAATTTTTTTTTACTATTTTTTTTTAGAAATTGGATTCATGTTTTGTTTTAGTGACTCATTTTCTATTTTTATATCAGTGTTTACAAGGTTAACCATTCATGGGGTAACCCCTTTTTGAAAGCTGAAGAATTTCCCATCGAATTAGGATTATCTGTATTAAATGAATCAAACAAACAAATGAATATGAAAAGTATGTACATATATTTCATATTCTATTTAATTAATATTGACATTTATAAAGAAAAAAAGAGATATAGGTGGATTCCTTTATATTAAGATATTTCACTTGTATCTTTATACATTACAATAACCATAATGGCTAGTATGGTAGAAAGAGATTTCTTTCTACCATACTAGCGGGCCCCTTCGGATACTACTACTACTGAGTCTAATCGATTCCTTTCATTTAAGAAATTGAAATACTTTTTGTCATTGATAGTAAAATTTTATTCAAATTAATCATTTTGACTAACAGTTTTTACGTAAATTATAAGTAAAAAAGCAGTCGGAATGAGAATAAAGAGTGCAGTAGCAATAAATGCAAGAATATTGACTTCCATAATTTAATCTTTTATTATTTTTTTTCTTTGGAATATCTCGGGATTTAATCCCATAGAGATGAGAAATCTTTCGCTTGTAAATTCAATCAGATGAATTCTATTTCGATGATATCGAATGAAAGAAATATCATGAATAACAATGAGCTATAAAATTGATTCATCGTCAAGAATTGAATAGTATAACATAGGAAGATCTTTTATCCATACCGAATGAGATTCCGGATCCAATCAATACATATTTATTTATGATTATTTTCCCCGCTTTCTTTAACCTAGTACTTTCCTTGTACAATCATCTGATGAAGTATCATAAAAAAACCCTTTCTATTTCGATTGGTTACAAAAAAAGTTTCTAAAGAACCTTAACTAAACAATAGAAATAAAATAGATAAAAAAAAGTAAGAAGTTCAATTTGAAATTCGAAAAATTTTTTAAGGATCTCTCATCTTTTTAGAAAACAAAGCAAGGGAGTGCGATAACGACGAGTCCCGGTAAAAAAATCAAATATTCCAAAAAATTCACTATTTTAATTTTATTACGAGTTTTTTCAGAGCGTATTCATTAGGGAAGACTAATTTGATCTTTAGTTTCAAAAAACCCTCTTTCCTTGGTTGGATTCGAAATATTTGCAATTCCTTCAGAGAAAGAAAAGTATATATAGGTACTCTTGGCAAACGTATTATACGCTACCATTCCATTTTGATACATGACTGAATGGGAGATCAATTGAAAAAAGCAGAAACCCCTTAGAGTATCTCTTTCTTGAAGTGTTGAATATGATAAATACTCTCAATAAGTATAATTATACTAATTTACATACGTCTCTCTACCCTCAATTCGTGCTAGTTAAAGTAATGGAAATACCCCTTTCTTTTGCTTGATGAAAAAATCAAAATAAAACAAAAAAAATGAAAACTTGATGTCTTTTTTTTTATTGAATCCGTCGGGACTGACGGGGCTCGAACCCGCAGCTTCCGCCTTGACAGGGCGGTGCTCTGACCAATTGAACTACAATCCCATGGAAATCAAGTGGATAGCTTTCCTATTCCTTCTTATGATTTCATTTTAATCATTTCATGATTTTAGATTCAAATTAGTGTTTTGTAACAAAAAAAGTCACAAGTGATATATTGCTATTTATATGGATATCACTTTAGTGATATCAACACGGATTATTGGTAATCCTTTCATTATTACCAAATGGATTGATAATGTATTTTTTATTGTAAAAAATACATTAT